CAAAATAGGTTTTTATCCTTCATCCTTTTTTTTATTTGAAGTTTGGATCGAAGGATTCCTTTATCAACACAAGGTAGTGAACTCCATTTGTTAGAACAGCTTCCATTGAGTCTCTGCACCTATCCCTTTTTTCTCGCTTTCTAAACTCTGGTTTGTTCGCGTAAACCAGGATTTGGCTCAGGATTGCCCATTGTTAATTCCAGGGTTTCTCTGAATTTGAAAGTTATCACTTAGTAGGTTTCCATACCAAGGCTCAATCCAATTAAGTCCGTAGCGTCTACCGATTCCGCCATATCCCCCTTTTTGCTTTGAGATTAGGATCTCATTATTCTGTCTTTCCACTTTTTCTTATGCCGAAACTTTGGAATTCATTACATATAGATACTTTTTTTATTTCTTTGGTATCTTCTTTCATTTTTTTTAGCCCAATCCATTTTGATTTAGTCTAATCAACAAAGATTCTATCTTTTTTGTATTTGCAATTCAATATGGTTATATATTACATAACATATATATGTTATTACTTTTATCATCTTTGTCTTAAATTTTAAAAAATAGTCGAACGGTCAATTCTCTTTTTTTTTACTTCCATGAAAAGAAATTTATTATTTTTTTTGAAACTTAGAATTCTACAATGTGCAGCGGAAAAAGATTATAAGTCTACTTCGTAGATTTTATATTCTAATAATTTAATTCTAAAAAATTATATTCGAAATGAATATTCGAATATTAATTTGAATAATTCTATATTATTAGAAATAAAAAATAAAAATAAAAGTATAAAATAATAATAATAGCGTTAGGTTATAACAAAAAAACAATAATTTCAAATCAGATATCATTTAACTAAAAAAAAAAAAAAGATTTCTGATCTAATTAAGAGTTTCTTATTTATAAACTAATGAAATCAAAATTATAAAGTCGATATATTGCTATATTCTATTAATTAAGGTTATGTTTTATTTATTTAATGATAGTCACTATTTATTTGAGCTATATTTTGTTCTAGAATATATAGAATATGATTAATTAATTCTAAATAGATAAGGAAAAAAATGAATAGAATAGTTAATTGATACGATCTAGTAGTTTAGTGAATTTGTATGCACGTGCTATTTTATTTGAGCCCGCTTAGCTCAGAGGTTAGAGCATCGCATTTGTAATGCGATGGTCATCGGTTCGATTCCGATAGCCGGCTTTTCCATATTTTTTCGTTTTTTACATGATTTTTAATGTACTTTCAAAATAAAAGAAGATTGAAAAGACTTATTTCACCTTTTCCCAGAGTTACCACTCCATTTATATTATGTCATATAAACTTCCATATAGGAATATATATTGGGTAAAAGGATTAGACCTTTGCAAAATAAATCAAGAAAATAAAGGAAAATTTTTATGATTTATTTTATTTATTATGATTTATTTTATTTATATATATTGTATATACAATAAAAAAATCTGTATATTGAGAAGAATATATCTTCTTACTCTTTGTATTCCAATAGTTTATTGGAGTGGATTTCACGTCATTTATCATTATCATTTAGTTCAGTTTTAAATTATTATTTAGTTCAGTTTTAATTTTGTTTAGTTTTGTACAATTTCAATAAAAAAAGGAGTCTTTATGTCACGTTACCGAGGGCCTCGTTTTAAAAAAATACGCCGTCTGGGGGCTTTACCGGGACTAACTAGTAAAAGGCCTAGGGCAGGAAGCGATCTTAGAAACCAATCGCGCTCCGTAAAAAAATCTCAATATCGTATTCGTTTAGAAGAAAAACAAAAATTGCGTTTTCATTATGGTCTTACAGAACGCCAATTACTTAAATATGTTCGTATCGCCGGAAAAGCCAAGGGGTCAACAGGTCAGGTTTTACTACAATTACTTGAAATGCGTTTGGATAACATCCTTTTTCGATTGGGTATAGCTTTGACTATTCCTCAAGCACGCCAATTAGTTAACCATGGACATATTTTAGTTAATGGTCATATAGTTGATATACCAAGTTATCGCTGCAAACCCCGAGATATTATTACAGTGAAGGATGAACAAAACTCTAGAACTTTGGTTCAAAATCTTCTTGATTCATCTGCCCCCGAGGAATTGCCAAACCATCTGACTCTTCACACATTCCAATATGAAGGGTTAGTCAATCAAATAATAGATAGGAAATGCGTCGGTTTGAAAATAAATGAATTGCTTGTCGTAGAATATTACTCTCGACAGACTTAATAAACCTAACTTAAGTAAAAAAAAACTAAAAACAAGAGTTCGGATAACTCCCCTTCGCCCTCCTTTTTGATTAAAAATAAAAAGGCACAAGGTAAGGGATTTTGTCGGGGAATCTTTTTCCTATTCATGTATCATATATTGGTAGGGAGATTTGGATCCCTTGTTTGCTCTTCCCAGCATATTCCATATCAAAGAAATTAGGAAATAGAGAATCTATTTAAAAATCAAAACAAGGTAGATTTTATATCTATTCTTTTTTATTTGATTTGATACATTATGGTCAATCACGTAAGATTGGTGAATTAGTTGAAAGTACGGAAAGAGAGGGATTCGAACCCTCGGTAAACAAAAGCCTACATAACAGTTCCAATGTTACGCCTTCAACCACTCGGCCATCTCTCCGACACCAGGATTATGACTGAGTACCTGGGTGAATAGCGAGTTATTCATCGTTTTTTAGATTATGGTTATATAGATACCTTTTTTGACCGGAAAAAATTGTAAGTAGATAGAATATTTTTTTATTTTAATGAGTCCGCTTTTATGTTAGTTCGTACTATACAATTCCTTTGTTTGTGAGAAAATTTTCTCACAAAATAAAAGGTAAAGGAAATCAAAAGAGTTATAGAATGGATTTTTACCTATGCCAAGATCGCGTATAAATGGAAATTTTATTGATAAAACCTTTACAATTGTAGCCGATATCTTATTACGAGTCATTCCGACAACTTCCGGAGAAAAGGAGGCATTTACTTATTACAGAGATGGTGCGATTTGATTATCATTATTTTTTTTCTCGCCGAGTTGGAATAGAAAGAAAAACGAGTATTGAAAAAAAATCTACGCTTTTGAAGGTGAAGTTTATAATATAAAAAAAGCAATCCCTTCTGTCATGTATCCACGATTAATGCAGCCTTAGATGCTTCAATTGTGAATTCTAGTATTGAGCAAAAGGTTTTTACCTATGGTTCCCGTATTACAGATCAATCCTACTACACTAATACAATATACGAATAGGAGGCATAGGGAAGAAGCACTACGCCGAGAAATCAACAACACGAAAACTTTCTTCAAAATGATTCCTTTTCTTTCTTCTTCTTCTTTGGGATTGGGACTAATTAAAATGGTTGGAACAATAAACATCCATCTCGTTCGTACTTTGGATACCCGTATAACCATTGAAGACTGTTGAAGTGGCTAATTCCTGGAAATTTAGGGGCGTTGAGAACAAAGAAATTTTTAGAGTTTACTTTTTTATTTTTATCTAGCATGAACCCACTTGGTAGTAAGAAAAGATCTTTTGCAAGAAGGTTGGCTAGGGATTTCTTGTAAAAACATTAGCCCCGCTTAGTTCATAATGACATCAAATTTTTCCATATATTATTTTCATTATGCACCTAAAGGAGGAGCCGTATGAGATGAAAATCTCACATACGGTTCTGAAACGGAGAATTCGTTAAAGCGAATGACGACCGTAACGGATGTCGGCTCAATCTGAAGGAAATTATGCGGAAGCATTACAGAATTATTATGAAGCTATGCGCCTAGAAATTGACCCCTATGATCGAAGTTATATACTCTATAATATAGGCCTTATCCACACAAGTAATGGGGAACATACCAAAGCTTTAGAATATTATTTTCGGGCATTAGAACGAAACCCCTTTTTACCACAAGCTTTTAATAATATGGCTGTGATCTGTCATTACGTGCGACTATCTCCACTATAGAAAAAAAAAGAACGAACAGCTAGTCAATTAAATACTAGAAACACAAAAAAGGGCTTTCTACATAAGCATCGTACAAAACGATTTTTTATCAGCTGTAGCAAATAAATAAACTTCATAGATCAAATATGAAGTGAAGACTGGATATGCCTAAATACTTTCTTTCTATGGATAATAAAAGATTTAATTGATAGAGGAAGCACCGTAAAGATCAATTGGAAAGGTTTTGGACCGATACAACAAGAGCTGTTTATTTATATCATAATATGAGATAAATCTTCGGAATCTACTTATGTAATAGAGTAGATCCCCTAAGGTATTGAGCAGCGGTGTAGCATCAGATCCTAAAGACAGTAAGTCTTTTTATTTTTTATGAAGTATGAAAAAAGTCTTTTTCAAAGATTCTATATAAATTTTAATATGAAAGCGGGATAGTTACCTTTCAGAAAATTATAATATCTAAAAACAGTGGACATGCCCTTTTTTCTGAAGGTAGGAGAAAAGATAAAACTTTTTATATTAATTAATATATTAATTAAATCAAAATTAAAGCTTGAAACTCATGTAATTACTCTCTTTTGTTTAATACAAGAAAAACCGAATATCTATAAGAAATCTCATTCAATCAGACATTCAATTAGATATTTAGATATAAAGTTAAAGTAGGTTAGTTAAAGTTAAAAAACTGGTATACCAAAACAAAAGAGTTGGTTGTCGAGCCGTATGAGGTAGGAAACTCTCAAGTACGGTTCTCAGGGAGGGAATTGACCCGCCTATTCCGACCGTGGAGAACAGGCCATTCAACAAGGAGATTCTGAAATGGCGGAGGCTTGGTTCGCCCAAGCCGCTGAGTATTGGAAACAGGCTATAACGCTTACTCCCGGTAATTATATTGAAGCACAGAATTGGTTGACCATCACGCGGCGCTTCGAATAAGAACTTCCCATTTGTTTCTTTTTTTCTATATATATCTTTATTTGTTTTTACAATTAATCTTTTTTTAGTTTCTTGACCCTCTCGGTCAAATAAAACGGATCCTTTTT